AAAATAATACTTACTTTATAAAATTAATATTCTAACTATTTCAAAATACTTTTAAATACGGGAATAGGATTCGAACCTATGACTTTAGAACATGAGCCTAATGAGTTAACCTTTTTACTCCATCCCGGTTTTTTCATAATATATTTCTTAAATTTTTTATGAAAAATCAAAAATACCTTTAATAAATTTATATTTAATTCCAGGTAAATCTTTTATTCGTCCTCCTTCAACTAAAACAATAGAATGTTGTTGTAAAGAATGCCCTTCTCCAGGAATATAACCAATTGTAGTTTTTCCATTTGAAAATTTAATTTTAGCAACTTTACGTTCAGCAGAGTTTGGTTTCTTTGGATTCATAGTATAAACTTTTAAACATATTGCTTTTTTTTGCGGAGAACTTTGTAAAATTGTATTTTTTTGCTTTTTAGTTTTTTTTGCACGACAAAACAGTAATTGTTTTAATGTAACCATAATCAATCAAACAATATTTTTATTGTAATTTTCAACAAATATAAAAAAAAATAAATTCTAAAAAGAAAAATCCCATATTTAATAATAAAAAAAATTGAAAAGTTATGTCAATGTAAAACAATAAGAAAAAGCAAACAATAAAAAAGAAGAAGAAGAATCTTATTTTGCGAAAAATAAAAAAAAGTGAAGTTCACGAAAAAAATCAGCGAACAGTAATGGAAAAAATGGAAAAAATGGAAAAAATGGAAATAGAAAAATTTAAATTCGTTATTTGAAATTCTACAAATCGAAAAACTTGAAACTGAATTTCAAAAAGATGGAAAGAGTTAAAAGTTTCAAAGTTTCAAAGTAAACTCAAATTTAAAATAAGAAAAAATAAACAATAAGAAAAAAGAAAAGAAAAATTTAAATAAAGAAAATTTAAATAAAGAAAATTTGAAAATAATTTAATTTGAAAAGAATATCAACTAGAAGAAAAAAATATCTTAAAAAGGCAAAAGGCAAAAGGCAAAAGGCAAAAGGCACTAATGTGTAAAGTAAGAAAAAAACTAGAATTAATAAGTTCTAAAGCCTGTAAAATTATTAATTTTTTTTTAAAAATTTTCCCAACAGGGTAAAAAAAAAATACTAAAATAGTAGGAAATTTTTTTAAACATCAGAATGAAAGTAACGAGAAAGTAACGAGAAAGTAACGAGAAAGTAAATTTAATTCTTTGAATAAAATTACCATTAAAATATTTTTGATTTTTAAAAATTTTTAATTACTCTCTCATAGGGGTTTTTTTTAAAACTATAAAAAATTTGCACGATAAAAATTTTTATCGTGCAAATTTTTTATAGTTTTAAAAAAAACCCCTATGAGAGAAATAAACAAATTGTACAAAATAAGAAATATCTAAATAGTAATTTTACAAAACCTTGAAAAATAAAATACTTTTTACTTATAACCATTTGTGTAGAAGAGAAAAAGTTAATACATACATAAATATAATGTGTGTAGGGGGGGGGTTATAATTAAATAATAAATATTAGTTTATATAAATATTTAATATATTTCTATAAATAATTTATACAATTGATGATGGTTAATTTTATAATTTATGATATTGGAGGATAAATAAATATAATATAGATTAGTAGAGAAGAGAATAGGATTCGAACCTATGATATTTTTTTATTAATATATTTTTCTTCTTAAAAGTTTTAAGAAATGTTGGTTATTGTTTTGTTTATATTAAAAAATATAACAATTTAGCAAATTGCCGCTTTAAACCTCTCAGCCATCTCTTCTCATAGGGGTTTTTTTTAAAACTATAAAAAATTTGCACGATAAAAATTTTTATCGTGCAAATTTTTTATAGTTTTAAAAAAAACCCCTATGAGAGAGTAATTAAATAAAATTCGTAATTTTTTATTTAATAATTTCTAAAGATTTATTAATTATTTTTTAAAAAATAATTAATAATAACTTGTTACAAAATTTAAAAAAAATGCTTATTTTAAGTAGCCCTTTAGAACAATTTGAAATCATTAATATTATTCCAATTTATTTTTATGATCTAAATTTAAGTTTCACAAATGCTTCTTTATTAATGGTTTTTGTTATTGTTCTTTCTTTTTTTTGATTAAGTTTAAGTTTTTTTAATGTTAAATTAATTCCAAACTATTGGCAATTACTTCATGAAGAATTTTATTTTTTAACTAGCAACATTGTTTCTGAAAATTTAAGTTTAAAAGGAGAAATTTATTTTCCTTTTATTTTTACTTTACATTTATTTTTATTATTTAGTAATTTATTAGGTATGGTTCCTTATAGTTTTACAATTACTAGTCATATAGCTTTTACTTTTGGATTATCACTATCTCTTTTTACTGGAATTAATATAATTGGATTAAAAACCCACGGCTTAAATTTTTTCTCCCTTTTTCTCCCTCGTAATGTTCCTTTAATTATTGTTCCTTTATTAATTACCATTGAATTTTTATCATATATAGTAAAAGTGTTCACATTAGCTATTCGATTATTTGCTAATATGACTTCAGGACATACATTACTAAAAATTATTGCTGGTTTTGCATGAACTATGTTAATTTCCGGTGGTTTACTTTCAATTTTACATTTAATTCCATTAATTTTACTTTTTGTTTTAATAGGTTTAGAACTTGCAATTGCCATTTTACAAGCTTATGTATTTACGCTTTTGACTTGTATTTATTTAAATGATGTATTAAATTTACATTAAAATTTTATTAAAAATAAATTTGAAAATGCCTCAATTAGATTTTTTGATAATTCTCCCTCAAATTTTTTGATTAATTATTTGTTTTTCACTTTTTTATTTTTTCCTAACATATTATTTTTTACCACGCTTTTTAAAAACTATTAAAGCTCGAATAAATTTTATTAAAAATAATCAAATTCTTGAAATTCAGGTATTCAATGCAATAACTGAAAAACAAAAAAAAACTTTTAAGAATTTAAATAAAACTTTATCTAATATTCGCTCGCTTTTGTTTATTAAATTATTTACATTAAAATTTAATTTTACAAATCAACCTTTTAAAAATAATTATTTGATTTTAAACAAAAAAATTTTAATTGCTTCAACCCATTCACTTTTTTTTTGCAATTCTATTTTATTAAATTCTTTAGAATTTTATCCTTTATTTTTAAACAAAAAAAAACTTAATAAGTAAAAAATCTAATAAAATGTATTTACTAGTAATTTTTTTACCTTTGTGTAGCTCTATAAGTGTAGGATTTTTTGGTCGTTGAATTGGATTTTATGGTAGTAGTTGTATTTCTATTTTTTGTTTATTTTTTTCGTTTCTGTTGTCAATTTTCATTTTTTTTGAAATTAGTTTGAATGGTCATATTGTTTACATTGATTTAATTACGTGGATAATTTCTGATAATATTAATATTAAATGAAATTTTTTATTCGATAATTTAACATCAATAATGCTTATTATTATTACTTTTATTTCGACTTTAGTTCATTTGTATACATTGGATTACATGAAGTTAGATCCTCATTTTCAAAGATTTCTTTCTTTCTTAGGAATTTTTACGTTTTTTATGTTAATTCTTGTAACTTCAGGTAATCTTTTACAATTATTTGTGGGTTGAGAAGGGGTTGGTCTTGCTTCTTATTTATTAATAAATTTTTGATTCACTCGCTTATCAGCGAATAAAGCAGCATTAAAAGCTTTAATTGTTAATCGTATTGGAGATTTAGGAGTATTATTTGCAATTTTACTTTTATTACAGATTTTTGAAGGTACTTTAGATTTTAACATTATATTTTCATTAATACCTTTAACTAAAAACTATTTTATTTATTTATTTTCTTGTCAATTGCATTATTTATCACTTATTAGTTTTTTTTTAGTAATTGGAGCAATTGGAAAATCTGCGCAATTAGGTTTACATACTTGATTACCGGATGCAATGGAGGGTCCTACGCCAGTTTCTGCATTAATTCATGCTGCAACAATGGTAACTGCAGGAGTTTTTTTAATTATTCGTTTTTCGCCATTAATCGAATTTTCTCCATTAATCTTAAATTTTTTAACACTAGTAGGAGCATTCACAGCGTTTTTTGCTGCATTTACAGGAATATTTCAACATGATATAAAAAAAGTAATTGCTTACTCAACATGTAGTCAGCTTGGATATATGATATTTTGTTGTGGTTTATCACACTATAATATTAGTTTATTTCATTTATTTAATCATGCTTTTTTTAAAGCTCTTTTATTTTTAAGCGCAGGTTCTATTATCCATGCTATTAATGATGAGCAAGATTTACGTCGAATGGGGTCTTTAATTTCATTTTTACCAGTTACTTATTCATTAATGTTAATTGGTTCTTTATCATTAACAGGTTTTCCTTTTTTGACGGGTTTTTATTCAAAAGATATTATCTTGGAAATCACAAATTTATTTTGAAATTCAAATTTACCTTCTTTTTTTGGAATTATTGCTTGCTGATTAGGAATTTTAGCTGCGTTTTTTACTTCATTTTACTCATTTCGTTTACTTTATTTAACTTTTTTAAATAATACAAATATTTCGCGTAAGTTTACTCCAACAATTAACGAATCATCTTATCTCATTATCTTAGTATTAAGTCTTTTAGCTTTTTGTAGTATTTTTATAGGGTATTTTTTTAAAGAATTTTTTTTGGGTTTAGGAACTGATTGTTGAATAAATACTATATTTATTTGACCAAAAAATTATTATTTTATTGAAAGTGAATTTTTAGAAATCAAGTTTAAATGACTTCCTTTTATTTTTACTTCATTTGGTTTTTTTTTAGCAACATTTTTAAATTTATCAAATTTAAAATTTTTATCAAATTTAAAATTTTTTCATTTTTTCTTTTTTTTAATAAACAAAAAATGATTTTTTGATTTTCTTTTTAATAAGATTTTTGTATATCCATTATTAACTTTCGGGTATTTAATATCTTATAAAAATTTAGACAGAGGATTTCTTGAGTTAATTGGACCTTATGGGTTAAGTTTTTTAATAAAAAAAATAGCAAATTTTATTGTATTTTTACAAACTGGTCAGGTAACTCATTATATTTATTTTATTATTGTTTCATTCTTTTTTCTTTTTTCTTATTGTTTTTTCATTCCTGTGTTTATTTCGCATTTATATATTATTTTTTTCATTGCAATATTTTATATTATTTAAGAAAATAGTTGTTGAGTTCATAGCTTAAAGGTTAGAGCGTACGCGTGTGCCATGTTTGGTAAAAAATACAATAAAATTGATTAGCCAATAAATTTAATTTTACTATAAGGGAAGATCTTATTATATATACTAGCTAATTTATATTTTATACAAAAAGTTATTAAATAAAGCTAAGTTAGTTTAAAAAATTAATATTATAGAAAACAAACAGAAATTTATTGAAAACAAATTTTTTTCTTCTAAGTTTATTCGATTTAATTTAAAAATTTAATTTTACTATAATTTATAAAAGCGTGCTAACAATTTTTATAGTAAGTTTTTGTAAAATAAATTTCTTATTAATTTGCATATAAAAAATTGAAAACGTGGTTTTATTTAAAAATTAATAACTTTTAAATAATTTGGAAAATTTTTTAAGCAAATATTTTTTTGTAATGAAAAAATTAAGCCCAAAATTTTAATAAAGCTATATGATAAATTGATTATCATGTATAGTTTAAAACAACGTTAATTAACAAATTTAATTTTTAAAACTTAATTTTCGATTGTAACTTGATAAGCGTAAGGTTGATCGTTCAATTCGATCTGAACTCAAAAATTGATAAAAAAATTTGCTTATAAAATTAACAAGTAAAAACTATGTTTACCTTTTCTTTTAATTTATTATTGTTAACAATGAGTTTACCTTTGATAGGAATTTTCATTTTAATATTTTTTATTTCAGATTCAGAAAAATATTTTATAAAAATTTTTTCATTTACAATAACTTCAATAACTTTTTTATTCTCTTTATTACTTTGAATAAATTTTTCTGAGTCTATTTTTCAATTTCAATTTTTACAAACTTACCGCTTAATTTCATTTTTTAATATAAATTATTCAGTAGGTTTAGATGGAATTTCATTATTTTTTTTACTTTTATCAACATTTTTGATAAATTTATGTATTTTAATTAGCTGAGAAAACCCAAAATTTTTTATAAAAGAATATTTTTTATGTTTTCTTTTTTTAGAATTTTGTTTAATTCAAATATTTTGTGTACTAGATATTTTATTTTTTTACGTTTTTTTTGAAAGTGTTTTAATTCCTATGTTTTTAATCATTGGAATTTGAGGTTCTAGAGAACGTAAAATTAGAGCATCTTTTCAATTTTTTTTATATACATTAATAGGTTCTTTATTTATGTTCGTTGCAATTATTTTTATTTATTCGGTAAAAGGTACCACCGATCTTCTTTCTTTATGATTTACTGATTTTTCATATAATTTGCAATTAGTTTTATGAATTTTTTTTTTCCTAGGTTTTGCAGTTAAAATTCCAATGATTCCGTTTCACATTTGATTACCAGAAGCTCATGCTGAAGCACCAACAGCCGGATCAGTTATTTTAGCAGGTGTTCTTTTAAAATTAGGAGGTTACGGATTTTTACGTTTTTCATTACCGCTTTTTCCATTTGCATGTCTTTATTTTAATCCATTAATTTTTTTACTTAGTTTAATTGCTATTATTTATGGTTCCTTAACGACTTTACGTCAAATTGATTTAAAAAAAATTATTGCTTATTCTTCTATAGCTCATATGGGTTTTGTAACTCTAGGAATTTTTTCTTTAAATATTAATGGAATTGAAGGAAGTATTATTTTAATGCTAAGTCATGGATTAATTTCAAGTGCAATGTTTTTTTGTGTTGGTATTCTTTATGATCGTTATAACACACGAATTTTAAAATATTTTAGTGGTTTAGGTCAAGTAATGCCATTATATATTATTTTTTTTTCTTTTTTTTCATTCTCAAATATTAGTTTTCCAGGAACTAGTAGTTTTATAGGTGAGTTTCTTATTTTAATAGGATTATCGAAAGTTAGTTTCATATTAGTTGGTATTTCACTTTTTGGAGTTATTCTTTCAGCTAGTTATGCTATTTGGCTGTTAAATAGAGTTAGTTTTAATTTGTTAACAACTTATTATTTTATCCAATTTCAAGATATTTCGCGTCGAGAGTTTTTTATAATGCTTATTTTAAGTTTTGTAATTTTATGATTAGGAATTTACCCAAGTTCGTTTTTGTATGAAATTAATTTTTCTACTTTAAGTCTTTTTAAATTATTATTTTAACTTTAAATTTTTTATAATATGTTTATCTGGTTTTTTCGTTATTCTTTTCTTATTCTTTTCTTATTCTCTTTAATTTTTGATTTTGAATTTTTTTTATTATTTTTTAATTTCATTTTTATTCATTTTTTTTATGGTTTAGTTGTTATATTGAAAGATTATATTCATCAAATAGAGATTAAATTTTTTTTAAATTTTTTAGTTCGTTTATTATTTTTTTTTATTTTAAATATCTGCATAGAATTATGATTTTAAGTATTTTTTATCTTAATATTTATCCACTTATTATTGAATTTTTTTTATTTTTAATTATTTGTTATTGTTTACTTTTTGGTTCAATTTATAGTAGTTTTTCTTCATTACAATTTCCAATCTTAATAAATTCGATTCGTTTTTTTAGTTTACAAGGGTTAATTTTTAGTTTTATTTTATTGACAGCAACATCTCCTATTTTTTTTACTTATTGAAATAATTTATTAATTAATGATTCCTTAGCATTTTATGGAAAATTTTTAATTTTATTTTTTGGAATTATTTGATTTTTAATTTTTCCAATTTCAAAATTAATTTTGAATTTTGAATTTTGAATTTTAATTTTATTAAGTATCATTGCATTATCTTTATTGTTACAAGCTTTTGATTTACTTTCAATTTATTTACTAATTGAATTTTTAAGTTTAACATTTTATATTTTAACTAGTATAAATAGAAATTCAGAGTTTTCTACCGAGTCTGGTTTAAAATATTTTATTTTAGGAGCATTTACTTCTTCATTACTTTTATTTGGATTTACATTGTTATATAATTTTACAGGATTAACAAATTTAAGAGATTTTTTAATTTTTTTTACAGATTATTCATCAACGTTATATCAATTTACTAATTTAGATTTTGGGCTTTTTTTAAGTATTTTTTGTATTTTAACTGCTTTATTATTTAAATTAGGAGCTGCACCGTTTCATTTTTGAATTCCTGATGTATATGAAGGTGCATTGAATTTAGTAACAGGTTTTTTTGCCATTTTACCAAAAATTGCAATTTTAACTTTAATTCTTCGTTTTGTTTTTTTAACGTTTGGGGATTATTTATTTTCAGAAATTTATTTATTTTTATTAATTTGTACCTTTTTATCAAGTTTAATAGGAACTGTTGGTGCTTTACTTCAAACAAAATGAAAGCGTTTTATTGCTTTTAGTTCAATAACTCATATAAGTTTTTTTTTACTTAGTTTATGTTCTACAAATCCTGACCATTTAATTTATTTATTTATTTATTTATTTATTTATTTACTAATGTCTTCTGCTTTTTTTGCTTTTTTTTCCATTTTTACAAAGTTTAAATTTCCAATAAGTTTTACTCCACGATTTTTAAACTCTTTAATTTTTTTAAATTTTACAAATCAACCTCTTGCTATTTTATTTACCATTATTTTATTTTCATTTGCTGGAATTCCTCCATTAGCAGGTTTTTTCGCAAAATTTTTTATTTTTTATTCAGCAATTTCATCATCTTTATTCTTCTTAATATTTAGTCTTTTATTATTAAATTGTATTTCTTGTTTTTATTATATTAGTTTAATAAAAAAAAATTACTTCCATACTATTAATTTTTCTTATTTACCTATTATTAATTCATCAGCAAAAATAGAAACTTTAATTGTTTTTAATATTTTAATATTTTTAATTCTATTTTTTATTTTAGAGTTTGATAGTATATTTTTATTTTCAAATTTATTAAGAAGTACATTTTTAAACTAAAATTTTTAATATTTAATATGTTTTATATTCTTTTTAAAATTTTTTCCCTAATTCTACCTTTATTAATAGCAATTGCTTATATGACATTGGCTGAACGAAAAGTAATGGGATCTATTCAAAGACGAAAAGGTCCTAATATTGTTGGAATTTTTGGATTATTACAACCTTTAGCAGATGGTTTAAAACTTTTTGTTAAAGAAACTGTTTTACCTTCTAGTGCAAATATTAATATTTTTATCCTAGCTCCGATTCTAACATTTTTGTTTGCTTTATTACCTTGATGTGTAATTCCTTTTGCAGAAGGATTAGTTTTTGCTGATTTAAATGTAGGTGTTTTATACCTTTTAGCAATTTCGTCTTTAGGAGTTTACGGAATTATAATTGCTGGTTGAGCAAGTAATTCAAAGTATGCTTTTTTAGGAGCATTACGTTCAACTGCGCAAATGATTTCATATGAAGTTTCAATTGGTTTGATTATAATAAATGTTTTATTATGTGCAGGTTCATTAAATTTTTCTGAAATTGTACTTGCTCAGCAGAATATTTGATTTATTATACCGCTTTTTCCTGCAGCTTTAATGTTTTATATTTCAATTTTAGCTGAAACTAATAGAGCACCATTTGATTTACCAGAAGCTGAAGCTGAGTTAGTTGCTGGATATAATGTTGAATATTCTGCAATGGGATTTGCATTATTTTTTTTAGGTGAATATGCAAATATGATTTTAATGTGTGGATTAGCAGTTCTTTTATTTTTTGGTGGTTGGCTTCCTATATTTCCAATTACTTTTTTTTATTGAATTCCAGGTTCAATATGATTTAGTTTAAAACTTACTTTTTTACTATTTGGATTTATTTGGATACGTTCTTCGTTTCCACGTTATCGATATGACCAATTAATGCGTTTAGGTTGAAAAATTTTTCTTCCGCTTTCATTGAGCTATATATTTATAATTAGTAGTACTTTACTAATTTTTGATTGATTAATTTAATCTTAAACTTTTTAATAAAAAAATGAATATCATTTTTTATGAATATTTTTTCATTTTCATTTTTTTCATTTTCTCATTTATTTTCTCATTTCTCATTTATTTTCTTTCATATTTATTTATTTTTCAAAAAGCAGATCAAGAAAAATTAAGTGCATATGAGTGTGGGTTTAATCCATTTGAAGATGCGCGAATGACTTTTGATATTCGATTTTATTTAGTTGCTATTTTATTTTTAATTTTTGATTTAGAAATCAGTTTTCTTTTCCCTTGGATTATTTCTTTGAAAACAATTAATTTTTTTGGTTTTGCAGTCATGTTATTTTTTTTATTGATTTTAACTTTAGGTTTTATTTATGAATGATTTAAAGGAGCTTTAGAATGAGAATAACAAATAATTTAATTTTATTAACAAAAAAATTAAATTTATTAATTGCTTGAAACCATTAGAACTCAAATGCAAAAATTTAATTATTTATAATACTACAACAAAATATTTTGCGGGAAGGTAGATATTGTTAATAAAAAAATAAAAAAATAATGAAATTATATTTTTTATTGATATTATTTACTCAGAATAATATCTTTATAACTTTAACTAATTTTAAAGGAGAAGTAATTATATGAAAATCTCTTGGTGAATTAAAAATAAAAGGTTTAAGAAAATTAACTAATTCTTTTTTAAAAACTTTTTTGTATTCAAATTTAAATAGTTTAAAAATACATAAAAATTTAAAAATTCATGTTAAATTAAAGGGTCATAATAAATCAAAAAAAGTTTTTACAAGATTTTTATTACTTTTTTTACAAGAATTGACGTTTTCATTAATAGATAATTCAAATGAATCTATGAATGGTTGTAAAATAAAAAAAAATAGACGCTTGTAATTGTTGTGTAAGAACGAGATAGTTTAATGGTTAGAACATTAGAATCATAATCTAATAATTATTGGTTCAAGTCCAATTCTCGTTAGTTAACAAATTATATTTTTTGGCTAGAAAGCAAAAATGGTAATGCAAAAGATTGCAAATCTTTTTTTATTGGTTCAAGTCCAATTCTAGCTTATAATAAAAATTTGAGAGGAAAAATAATAAAAAATTTAAAAATTATAAAATGAATATTACTTTACAAAGTGCGAAAATGATTGGTGCAGGATTAGCAACTATTGGATTAACTGGTGTAGGAGCTGGTGTAGGTATTGTATTTGGTTCTTTAGTAATGGCGTATGCAAGAAATCCATCATTAAAACAACAATTATTTGGTTATACAATTTTAGGATTTGCATTAACTGAAGCAGTAGCTTTATTTGCATTAATGATGGCTTTTTTAATTTTATTTACTTAAATAAATTTGTTAGGATTTTATAATAGAGTATAATGTAAAAATTGGTTAACATATTTACTTTGGGAGTAAAAAAGTGTAGGTTCGAATCCTACTACTCTAAAAAAATTTAAGTAGATGAATGGCTGAGAGGTTTAAAGTATTAGTTTTGAAAATTAACATAAGAATTTTTCTTATCATAGGTTCGAATCCTATTTCATCTATTTTTTTATTTTATTATATAAATATATATATATTAAAAATTTGTCTAGGTAGCTCAGTTAGGTTAGAGCATAAGATTGAAGATCTTTGTGTCATAGGTTCGAATCCTATCCTAGACATAAGTTTTTTAAAAAATGTTAGTAAGTTATTCTGTTTATTCACTTAAACCCTTTTCACCCCATTTAACAATTTATCTCAATCAATTGTCTTCTATTTTTTCAATAATTCATCGTTTTTCTGCATTGTTTATCATTATTTTATTTTTTTGTTTTATATGTTTTTATATGTTTTTATTTAACTTATTTTTCTTTAATTGTATAATTTTCAATTATTTGTTATTTTTATTATTTAGTTTTTGTTATTTTTTCATATTAAAATTAGGAACTTTTCATTTATTAAATGGTTTAAAAATTATTTTCTGAAATTTTACTTATTTTCAAAATTTCAAAATTTTAAATTTATTTAATAAAATAATTGGTTTTTTTTTCTTATTTTTTCTTATTTTTTTTTAATAAAATTTTTTAATTAGTTATGTTTTTACAAAAAATCGAAAAATTTTTATTTGATGATTCATATTATATAAACTCAAATTTTTTTTATATACGAATTTATCGATGAAATCCTTATTTAAGTTTAAATCCTTGATTTAATATTTTTCCTTTAAAATTACTTGAGGTAAAACAAGTCATGGTATTAGATTTACTATTTTATATTAAAAATAATTATGATTCAACACTAGTTTTTCGACGCTCATGTCGTGAAGGAATTTGTGGAAGTTGTTCGATGAATATTAATGGTTTTAATTCATTAGCTTGTTTAGAAAGTTTTAATCCAAAGTTTTCGCAATTTTTAACAATATATCCTTTACCACATATGTTAATTTTAAAAGATTTAGTTTGTGATTTAACAAACTTTTATAATCAATATCGTTTAATTAAACCATGACTTATTCAAAAAGAAACATTCAATAAGAAAGAAAATTTACAATCAAAAGTTGATCGTTTTGTATTAGATGGTTTATACGAATGTATTTTATGTGCATGTTGTTCAGCAAGTTGTCCAAGTTATTGATGAAATTATGATAAATATTTAGGTCCAGCAATTCTTTTGCAAACTTATAAATGATTAATTGATTCGCGTGATACTGCACAAAAAACTCGTTCGAGTTTTTTGAATAATTCACTGCGTCTATCAAAATGTCATGGAATTACAAATTGCACAAAAGTATGTCCTAAAAATTTAAACCCTGCACAAATTATAAATTTTTTGAAATATTTTTCAAAAATATAGTAGAAAAAATATTGATTTGTTGGTGAAGAGAGCTAGGTAGGTTTAGCTTTAGTTTGTGATTCTAAAATTCATGGGTTCGAATCCCATTCTTCGCCCATTTAGTAAAATATTTTAAAAATGAACTTTGAAAATTTTTTATTTTTCTTTTTTTACGTTTTTATTACAAGTTCAGCGTTATTAGTTATTTTTTCTGAAAATTCAGTTTATTCAGTTTTATTTTTAATTTTAACGTTTTTTAATGTAATTTTATTATTACTTTTTTTAGGAGCAGAATTTTTAGCTTTTTTGTTACTTATTGTTTATGTTGGCGCTATTGCAGTATTATTTTTATTTGTTGTTATGATGTTAAATATTAAATCACCGCCAAGAATATTAAATTATTTTTTATTATATTACATACCTTTATTGTTTATTTTTATTGTTTATTTAATAGATTTTTATTTAAATTTTTTTTCTTTTTTTGATATTTTAAAAAACTTATTAATCCACGAATATTTTATTAATTGAATTTTTCAGCTTTCGGGAATTACTAATATTGAATCAATCGGAAATGTTTTATTTACAAATTATTCTTTTCTTTTTATTATTGCAGGCTTTATTCTTTTAGTTGCAATGATTGGAGTAATTGTTTTAACTCTTCACCAAAAAACTCTTTTTTTATTAAAAAAACAACACATTAATTATCAAAATATTCGTGAATCTAAAAAAATTTTAAAGTTTATTTTATTACGAAATTAATATGAAATTAGCGCAGGTATGATGAAATTGGTAAACATATTAGATTTAGATTCTAGTTACTGAAAAATGTTAGTGAGGGTTCGAATCCCTCTACCTGTATAAAATTTTTCCTTTTATTTATNATAAATAAAAGGAAAAATTTTATACAGGTAGAGGGATTCGAACCCTCACTAACATTTTTCAGTAACTAGAATCTAAATCTAATATGTTTACCAATTTCATCATACCTGCGCTAATTTCATATTAATTTCGTAATAAAATAAACTTTAAAATTTTTTTAGATTCACGAATATTTTGATAATTAATGTGTTGTTTTTTTAATAAAAAAAGAGTTTTTTGGTGAAGAGAAGAATAGGATTCGAACCTATGACTTTATCTTTAAAAATAGATTTACAATCTACCGCTTTAAACCTCTCAGCCATCTCCTCTTTTTTCTGTTAACCTAATTTTTTTAATAAAATTGTTTCTAATTGACCTAAACTTGGAATTATTAATAAAAAGTAAAAGAAATAAAAAATACTTAAAATTTGACCAATTAAAATATACGGATCTTCGACAGGCATTCCCCCAATTCAACCAAGTAATAAACAACAACTAATTAAACTTCAAAAAAAAAATTTGTATAATGGACGAAAACGTGAACTTCGAATTTCAGCACTATGTAATCAAGGTAATCCTGCTAAAATTAAAATTGATAATAACATTGCAATAACTCCTCCTAATTTATGAGGAATGCTACGTAAAATAGCATAAAAAGGAAGAAAATATCACTCTGGAACAATATGGGTTGGAGTAACCATTGGATTTGCTTCAATATAATTATCAGGATGTCCTAATACATTAGGAAAGAAAAATAAGAAAAATAAGAAAAATAAGAAAAATAAGAAAAGACCAAATAAATCTTTCATTACAAAATAAGGGAATAAATTAATTTTATCAGAAATAGATTCAATTCCTAACGGATTACCAGAACCTTCTTGATGCAATAATGCAATATGAATTATTGAAAAAGCAACAATTACAAAAGGTAGTAAATAATGTAAACTAAAAAATCTATTTAACGTAGCATTATCAACAGAAAAACCACCTCAAAGCCAAAAAACAATATAATTTCCAATTTTTGGAATCGCAGAAACTAAATTTGTAATTACAGTTGCTCCTCATAAACTCATTTGTCCTCATGGTAAAACATATCCAATAAATGCTGTAATTATCATAATTAATAAAATTAAAATTCCTATAACTCAAACCCATTGTTTTGGTTTTGTATAAGAGCCAAAATATAAACCACGAAAAATATGAAAATAAACAATAATAAAAAACATAGAAGCACCATTGGCATGCATATAACGAATTAATCATCCAAAGTTAATATCACGCATTATATGTTCAACACTATAAAAAGCAAGATTAATATGTGGAGTATAATGCATTGCTAAAAAAATTCCTGTAATCAATTGAATTGCTAAACATATCAAAGAAAGAAATCCAAAATTTCATGCATAATGTAGATTAATTGGAGTAGGATATGCAATTGCATGATTATTAATTAAATTAAAAATTGGAAATTTTATAATTCTCATATTTATTAAAATTTATATTACTTTATATTTTATTTAAAAACAAAAAAGTACTCGCTATTGGACTTGAACCAATAACTTTTTATAATAATAAGAATGGATTTTAAATCCATCGTGTTTACCTTTTTCACCAAGCGAGTATTTTCTAACGTAAAAGGATTCGAACCTTTAAATGATAACATCAAAAGTTAATGCCTTACCAATTTTGGCGATACGTTATTAAAAATTTATCTAAGAAAAAGCGAGTAAGGAGAATTGAACTCCTAATATTAGTGTGGAAAACTAAAGATTTACCTATTAATCTATACTCGCGTGTTAAATTTTTTTAATTAAATCTAATTTATTTATTAAATTAAGCGTTTGAAAACGCTTAAGTTGTAACTTATTTCCAAAAAAATTTGTTAATAAATTAATAATTTTTATTTTTTTAAATAATAATATTATTATTAATTTAAAATACATTGTTTCTAGTTGTTTTAAGTAAATTAATTTACTTAAAAAATTTGCTTTTTCATTAATATTTAAATAAATTATAAATTGTGTTAAAAATGTAAATGAAAATTTTATATAATATTTTTTCAAAAAAGTTAATTTTTCAAAAAAGTTAATTATTTTATTGTTTAACGTTTTTTTTGAGTTTAATTTATAAGAAATTGAATTAATCGAAGATAACAATGAATTTTTAATAACTAAAGATTTTTTTGCAAAACGTAAACTAAGCATCATACCTAATTGTTCATAGACAACAAAACAAAAACCTATAAAATTTAATAAAATTAAAAATTCTTCATTTAATAAAAAAAATTTATTGGTAAGTATAAAAACGAATAAAATAATAAAAACGAATAAAAACCTCATATATTTTTATATTTTTTTAAGCTCCTCCTCATCAGTAAATTGAAACAAATAAAAAAAGTCACACTACATCAACGAAATGTCAATATCAAGCAGAAGATTCAAATCCAAAATGATGTTGTTGAGTTAATTGAAAATTAAAAAACCGGGATAGACAAATAATTAAAGAAATGGTTCCAATTAAAACATGAAATCCATGAAAACCTGTGGCTAAATAAAATGTAGAACCGTAAATTCCATCAGACAAACAGAAATCTGCTGTTTTATATTCAAATCCTTGTAATAATGTAAATAAAATTGCTAAAATAATTGTTAATGTTAAACTAAAAACGACTTGAGTTCTTAAATTAGAAATTAATGCATGATGACATCATGTTATAGTACATCCTGATAATAATAAAATTAAAGTATTTAACAAAGGAATTTCTCAAGGATTTAAAACGTAAATACCTTTAGGAGGTCAAATTGACCCAAGTTCAATTGAAGGTGAAATACTATTATGAAAAAAAGCCCAAAAAAAAGCAATGAAAAAAAAAACTTCTGAAATAATAAATAATAAAATTCCATAACGTAAACCTTGTTGTACAAGACCTGTATGATGCCCTTCAAAATTTGCTTCACGTGAAACATCACGCCATCAAACAAACATTATAATAAAAAGAAAGATAAAACTTAAACTTAAAAAGAAATGTCCATTAATGAAAAAATGAAAATATAAAATTGCGCTAATAGTACACGAAAAAGCAGCTAAAGCCGCAAAAAAAGGTCAAGGACTAGGATCAACAAGATGAAAAGGATGTTTTTGGTAAGTTTTTTTTGCAAAAAAAAGCATGAATTAAAAATTTTTATTAAAAAACCGTTTTAATGCTAAAACGATTAATTGTTTCAAACGAATAAAAAAATTTAAAGAAAATTGAGTTAATAAAAACCAAATAATTAAAAAAAATATAACAATTTTAAAAATAATTGAAACTTTCATTTTTTATTAATTATTAAATTTACTGGCTAATCAATTAATATAATTCTTTAAATTAGTTGCTTCTATAACAATAGGCATAAATCCATGATTTATCCCACAAATTTCACTACATTGTCCATAGTATAACCCTTCTCGTTTAATAAATAAAGATGCTTGATTTAAACGACCAGGGATTGCATCACATTTTATTCCTAATGAAGGTATTGCTCAACTATGTAAAACATCTGCAGCTGAAACAATAATTCGTATATGTGTTTGAATTGGCACCACCATTCGATTATCTACTTCTAAAAGCCTTAATTGACCTTTAAGTAAATCTTCTTCTGGAATCATATAACTATCAAAATTAATTGATTCATAATTTTCATCAATATAATCAGAATATTCATAACTTCAATATCATTGATGTCCCAATGCTTTTATTGTAATCGTCGGAGAAACTATTTCATCCATTGCATAAAGTAATGAAAAAGAAGGTATTGCAATAATTATTAAAATTAAAGCGGGGGTTGTTGTTCAAATAATTTCAATCAAAATTCCATGAGTTACATTTGATGAGATTTGATTTTGCGAATTTTCAAATAATCATAAAGTACGAATTAACATTCAAGTAACAAAAATTGAAATTACACAAATAAAAAACATTAAATCATGATGCAAATTAATAATTCCTTCCATAATAGGTGTAGCTGAATCTTGAAAACCTAGTTGTCAAGGTTCTGGACTATCACATAAACACTTATTTACAAAACAAAAAAATATTAAGATAAAAAATTTCATAGATATTTCTTATTTTTTATTTAAAATGGTTTCAACAATTACAGGTGTTTCCTCAAAAGTATGATAAGGAGGAGGTGATGAAATTACTCATTCTAAACTTGAAGATCCATTTATTTCATTCAAACTTGAATTTCAAGGTTCATTAATGCAAATATTTTTTGAAGAAATTGCTTCAAAAATTAAATAAAAAAAGAAAAATGTACTTAATAAAGCAATGTAAGATCCATACGAAGCAATAATATTTCAAGAAAAATATGCATCAGGATAATCAGGAATTCGACGTGGCATTCCTGCTAAACCTAGAAAATGCATTGGCATAAACGTCAAATTTACTCCAATAAAAGTTGATCAAAAATGAATTTTTCCTAATATTTCTGAATATTGAATCCCTGTTATTTTTCCAAATCAATAATAAATTCCCCCAAAAATTGCAAAAACAGCTCCCATAGAAAGTACATAATGAAAATGAGCAACAACATAATATGTGTCATGCAAACTGATATCAAGTCCAGAATTTGCTAAAACAATACCTGTCAAACCTCCAATTGTAAACAAAAATATAAAACCAATTGCAAATAACATTGGGGTTTTAAAAATTATTGAACCTTCTCACATAGTAGCAATCCAACTAAAAATTTTAATTCCAGTTGGGACTGCAATAATCATTGTTGCAGCGGTAAAATATGCTCGTGTATCAACATCTAGACCTACTGTATACATATGATGTGCTCAAACAATAAAACCTAAAATTCCAATAGAAACCATAGCATAAACCATTCCAATATACCCAAAAACAGGCTTATTAGAAAAAGTTGAAACAATATGACTTACCATTCCAAATCCAGGAAGAATAAGAATATAAACTTCAGGATGACCAAAAAATCAAAATAAATGTTGATACAAAATCGGATCTCCTCCTCCAGAAGGATCAAAAAAAGAAGTATTAAAATTTCTATCAGTTAATAACATAGTAATAGCACCTGCTAATACTGGAACAGCAAGTAATAATAAAAATGCGGTAACAAAAATAGATCATACAAATAATGGAATACGATAAAATGTTTGTCCTGGATTTCGCATATTCATAATAGTAGAAATAAAATTGATTGCTCCTAAAATAGATGATGCTCCTGATAAATGTAAACTAAAAATTGCTAAATCTACTGATGCTCCTGAATGACTTTGAATAGAACTTAATGGAGGATAAACAGTTCATCCAGTACCAGTACCAACTTCAACTACAGATGAAAGCAATAATAAACATAATGATGGTGGTAGTAATCAAAATGAAATATTGTTTAATCGTGGAAAAGCCATATCTGGACTTCCAATCATTATAGGAACAAATCAATTTCCAAAACCTCCAATCATGACAGGCATAACCATAAAAAAAATCATTAAAAATGCATGTGCAGTAATTAATACATTATAAACTTGATGATTTCCTAACAACAAACTATTTCCTGGTTGCGAAAGTTCCATTCTAATTAACATAGACATACAACCTCCTAAAACTCCAGCGAAAGCACCAAAAATTAGATATAAGGTTCCAATATCTTTATGATTTGTTGAAAAAACCCAACGTGAAATTGTTTTTAAATTAATTGACATAAAATATTTTTAATTGAAAAAATTGAAATTTTTTAATATACGAGAGAGACGGGACTTGAACCCGCACCGTTTAATGCGACAGACTAACACTCGAACCTATTGAGTTTCTCTCCCTATAATCTTAAAAAATTATTTTTAACTTAATAATTTTTTTTTTATTTAATAATTTTTGAAGTTTAATTGCGTTTATTAACGAAATTTTTTTTAATTCAAATAAAATAAAACCTTTTTTATAATATCCAAAAAAATGACAGATTTCACCTTTTCCTTTTCCCATACGAGATTCTAATGGAAGTTTAGTAATAGAATAAAAACATTTTGAATTAAAAAAAATCTTAGTTTTAGTTAAGGAAATACTTTTCAATTTTTTTAAAATAATTAATTTTAATAAATTTTCTTGTACATCAGTAATACAACATGTTTGTCTAATTTTAAAACCTAAAGTTCCAAATTTTAAAACATGTTTCTTAAAACTTAATAACCGTTTAAATTTAAAATGATATTTTTTATGAATATTTATATTTTTTTTCATAAAATTTTTTAGAATTTAGTTGAATAAAAAAGTCAAATTTTTAAATTAGTAATTCCTAATTTTGTATAAAAAAAATGATTAATAAAATTAATTGTAATATTTAAATTAGTAGAATTAATTTTTCCATTTTTAATAAGTAACCGACTTGACATTCCATTCTTTGTAGCTTCGTAACGACCCTTTAATTGTATCTTAAATCCAATAAAAATATTTTTTTTTAAACCTTTTTTTGAAAATGATACAATTGATTGAAACTTATTTTTTTTTAATAATAAAATTAATAAATTAAAAATTTTTTTAGGTGAATTAATATTATTATTAATTAAATATAAAATATAATTTTTTAAAAATATAGTAGAAAAATATTGGTTTTTTGCAATATAAAAACAAAGATTAAAAGATAAACGTGAACTAATATTATAACGTCAAATAATAATAAAAAATCGGTAAAATTTTAAAAAAACTTCACTGTTTATAAAAACTAATGAAAAAATAAAAAATACTTGAGTTGATAAAATAAAATTTTGGGTTTTTGTAATAAAATTTTTTTTATTCAAATTTAACTGTTTAATTAATATTTTTGTTAAAAAAAAAAACAATAAAAAATCAGTTTTTGAAAAAAAAGAAAATTTCCCATAAGATTGAAATTGATTAACCCATAAAGTTGTTAGAGCTAAACATTTACCAGATGAATTTATTTTTTTTGCCATTTTTTTTTTGATTAAGTTAATTAATTTTTCTGACTAATTCGTATCTATAATTGTTTTATTACTAAAAATTAAAATTAGATCGATCTATCTTTTTTTCGAAAAGAATGCTCAAAAAAATTTAAAAGTTTTTTTTATACTATTGATTCTTTCAGTATTTAAATTAAACTAACGTAGCTACTTGACATAAAATAATAATAATTTTAATCAATTTACCAGTGGTTAATATATTTTGGTCCTCTCGTACTAAAAATAATTCTTTTAATTCTTTTAATTTACAATAGATAGGGACCGAACTGTCTCACGACGTTCTGAACCCAACTCACGTACCTTTTTAACTAGCGAACAACTAGACCCTTGAAATTAATTTCAATTTCAGGATAAGATGAGTCGACATCGAGGTATCAAACCATGATTTCAATACGAACTTTTAATCATGATGAATCTGTTATCCCTAGAGTTCCTTTTATTTGCTAAACGAATTTAATTCCACTCTTAAATTCGGGTCATTATAACTGACTTTCGTCCTAATTTAATTTATTAATTTTATTATCAAGCAAAAATTAACTATTACGCTTCTTTTTGATTTTTACTTTTGCACACCTCCGTTACTTTTTAGGAGGTACTCATCCCAAGTAAACTTTCTTTTTTACACTTTCTTTAAAAAAATTTAAGTTAGTTATAAACATCATAAAATGGTATTTCAAAAAAGTTTTTTACTCCCATTTATTCTACTTAAATAATAAATCTACTCACAATATAAAATAAAAGTAAAGGATCTAGGGTCTTTCCGTCTTATTGTAAAAAATTCACATTTTCATGAATATTGTAATTTCACTGAATTTATATTAGAGACAGTAAAGCAATCGTTAAGCCATTCATGCAGGACGGAATTTACCCGCCAAGGAATTTCGCTACCTGAGGATTCTTATAGTTAGAACCGCCGTTTACTTAAACTTATTATTAAGTTTTTTAATCTTTATATTTCATTTTTAAGTACTGGGCAGGCTTCAAACTCTATACATCTTTTTATAATTGGCAGAGTCCTGTGGTTTTGGTAACCAGTCGTTGCTTTTTTGTTTATGTTATCTACTTTTTATTAATAAAATTTTCATAGACATCTCTTTTAGCTAACATACGAGATTAATTTGCCAAGTTCCTTTAATATAATTTTTTCACTCATATAAAAAAACCTGCGTCGGATTTAGTACGGTTTATTTTACTTGCTTTTTTCTTGAGAATTTTGTTTAATTCTTAATTTATTTATAACATTTTAAAAAATTAACAATCTTCTTTTTTATGTTAATTAACATACAATTAGTATAAAATTAATTTTAATTTATTATCTATCAAAATAACTATTTAGTAAAAAATTTTAAGAACCGACTCACTCAATGAATTTTAAAGTACATTGAAAACCTATTTTTTTATGATTATGATTTTTAACATAATTTTCGTTACTCATGTCAGCATTCGCTTTTTTGTATTATCTATTATAATGATTACTCTTTTTTTAATAACTAACAAAACGTTTCACTACCATATATTTATTACATATATTCGCTGTATCGGTTTATACATTTATATCTAAAATTTTTAGTTTTATAAAAAAAACAATGAGCTAAAACGCTTTCTCAAATAAAAAACTGCTTCTAAGCCTATTTAAAATATTTAAATATTTTAAAACCTTTTTCATTATGTATAATTTAATACCTTAACACACGATCTGGATTGTTTTCCTTTTGTCATAAAACCTTTTCGCTTTACGACTGACTATCATTATTCCTTAAGAAAAATTATTAATTTTTAAGTTAAAAATTTACTTGAAAAATTTTTTACTTTACATTAATAAAACATTAAATGATGCTGTACTAAAATACATTTCGTGAAAAACCGGCTATAACCAAGTTTGATTAGCCTTTCACTCCTAATTACAAATTATCTTTACATTTTGCCACATGTAAAAGTTCAGTCTTTAATTAATTATTATATTAAAAGCAACTTACTCATAATTAGATCACTTGGTTTCAGGTCTAATAGCTATAACTTTTATAATTTTTTTTATTTAATAATTTTTGCTATAACTCTTAACTTACTGACTCGTTCTGCAAAAAGCATCTTGTTGTATATTTTTACTTCAAGTAAATAATTTAGACATTCAAATTTTTTCAAATTTTTTCAAATTTTTTCAAATTTATTTTACAATACTCGTTTTCTATCGATTAAATTATATTTTTAAGTTTAGAAGGTGGTACTCCTTTTTTCCTGTGATATATTTTTCACCATACTTACCTTACATCATTAATAATTCTTTTTTACAGGACTAAAAACCTTTTTTTGTAAAATAAATTTCTTAAAAATTTTATTAATGGTTTTTTACTTAAACTTTACGTTCACTCGCCGTTACTAATAATCTTTCGGTTGATTTATTTTAATTGTTACTAAGATGTTTCAATTCACAATAAATAAAAAATTTTGTTTTTTAACTAGGAAACTTATGAGTCACAAGTCTGAACCTTACCATAATTTTCGAAACGTCTCGTCCTTTTTATATAATTTTTACCAATTTTTTACTTTAAATGCCTTTTTTAAAAAATAATTAATTAATTCCTTAATCAAAACCTAACCTTTCATTAAATTCATAAACTCAACAGTAATATTATACCGTACACGATAATAAATCACTAAAATTGCAAGTCCAATTGAAGATTCCGCTGCTGCCACAGTTAAAATTAATAATGAAAATACCTGACCAATTATATCATCTAAATAAAAAGATGCAAAAATTAAATTAAAACTAATTGCAAGAAAAAGCATTTCTAATGCCATAAGCATAATAAGAATATTTTTTTGGTTAAAAAATATTCCTAATAAACTAATAAAAAAAAGTGTTAAAAAAACACTAAAGCTATTTAAAAACATTTTTGAAAATTATTTTTTTGAAAATTATTTTTTTGAAATAGTAGAAAAAATTGAAATTTTTATATTCCAGCCACAGGTTCCCCTACGGCTACCTTGTTACGACTTCACTCCAGTCTTCTTTTTACTCTAAAATTTTTAAAATAAATTTTTCAAGTAAATTTGATTCCCATAGTGTGACGGGCGGTGTGTACAAAATTCAAGAACAAATTCACCGTAACATTCTTGTAAACGATTACTAGCAATTCCAACTTTATATTCTCAAATTTCAGAAAATAATTCGTATTATTCTTTTTTAAAAATCGAAAAACTTACTTTTTTAGTTTTTTCTGTAAAGAACATTGTAGCACATGAAAGTAGCCCAATTTATAAGGGTCATGAAGACTTGTCATCGTTTTTATTTTAAAAAGATATCCTTAATAAGTTATGTAAAAAAGTTTTATAACATATAAAAGTTACGTCCGTTTATTGGAATAAACCAAACACTTCAAAGCACGGACTGACGACAGCCATGCAACACCTGATAACAAAAATTGGTAAGGTTTCGCGCGTATTGTCGATTTAAACCACATGCTCCACTGCTTGTTTGAATTCCCGTCAATTCCTTTGAGTTTTAAACTTGCGATCGTAGTTCCCAGGCGAAATGTTTTACGTTAATCTAAATTATTTATTTAATTAGAAATAAATAATCAACATTCATAGTTCAGGGTATAGACTACAGGGGTATCTAATCCCTTTTGCTACCTATACTTTAATTAAAAAGTGTCAGTTTTAAAATAGATTTTTGTGTTCACCATAGAAATTCTTTTAAATATCAATACATTTTACTGTTACACTCAAAATTCTAAAATCTTTTTTTTAAACTCAAGTAAATTGATTTAATAATTAATTTATAAAAATAAACTTCCTAATTTTTAATTAAAAAAATTTAACATTAATTTACTACCTAATAATTCTTTACGCCCAATAAATTTGAATAACACTTGCCCTTCTCGTTTTACCGCGGCTGCTGGCACGAAATTAGCCAGGACTAAAATATTAAAAAAGCATTATTTTTTTAATTTTATGTTTTACAATAAAAAATCTTCATCACATAATTGGTTTAACTGGATCAAGTTTACACTCATTGTCCAATATTCTTCACTGCTGCCTAAATTTAGTCTGGACCATTTTTCAATTCCAGTGTGGCTGATCATCCTCAAAGAACAGCTAGAGATCATAAGCTAATTAGTAAATTTTAATCTAATTACAACTTAATCTCATATAAACTATTTTTTTATTAAAAAATTATTTTTATATATTACTCACCCGTTCGCTATTAATTTAATAACTTGCATGTGTAAGATCAACCAAAAGCATTCATTCGGAGCCAGGATCAAACTCTTTTTATT